TTTCCTTGATACCTAACATAATGCATGAAAGGATCCTTAAACAACCATAGATTGGCCTGAAAGGCCTTAGCAAAAGCTTCTACAAGTACAAGATGTTCTAGTTTTCCATAGAAATAGATTCGTTCAAGAAGGGTTCCAGAAGACGTTGAATATAAATGAGAAGATTGGTTACGAAGAAAGACGAAGATGGATTCATATTCACATAGATGAGAATTATATAGGACGAAGAAAAACCTTTGATTTCTTTTTGAAAAACAAGAACTGGCTTTATTTGGAGTATTCCAACTACGATACTCATGGAGAAAGAATCGTAATAAATGTAAAGAAGAAGCGTCTTTTACCCAATAGCGCAGAGTTTGAATCAATATTTCCAGATGGGCTGGGTAGGGTATTAGTATCTCCAATACATAAATTAAATGTGAAAAATTGTCCTCTAAAAAAGGGAATATTGAATGAATTGATCGTAAATTATGAGATTTAACTATTCCTTTCCTTTCTAGCGAAGATAATAATCGGAGATAAAACGGAATTTCTACAATGACTGCAAATCCTTCTGATATCATTTGAAAAGAAAAATTCTTGTTGCGTCCAAAAAATATATTTTGGTTAAAATCATTATCAAAAAGAATCAAATGCTTCTGTTCATACTGATACATTCGCTCAATTGCACGTTTCACAATTAGTAAACTGAATTTATTATAACCTGCGTTTTCCAAAAAAATGGATCTATTTATATTTAAACCATGATCATGCGCAAGTGCATAAATATACTCCTGAAAGATAAGTGGATATAAGAAGTAGTGTTGTTGAGATCTATTTAGCTTTAAATATCTTTGGAATTCCTCCATTTGAAATTCTAGTTGAACTAAAGGTAGAGGATTTTGGGGGTTATCAATGAAACATAGTGCGATACAGTCAAAACGAGGTATTATAGTAATAAACGAATAGATACCTCGGATACAGGTAAACTTATCAACGGATTCTCTATCCTCTCTTTTCCATTTAAACGAAAAATGTCTATTCGTATAGGATAACAAAATACTTAGAAATCCTTTATTTTTTCAACCTAATCGCTCTTTTGATTTTGGAATTTTTTTATCAATATACTGTTTCTTCTACACACATTTCTCATTTCTATTCCATAATGGAAAATGTCAATAGTTAGGATTCATAAAAAAAAAAAAAGAATCCGTTCATGGGATAATCTCTTCCCGTATCAGGCACTAATACATTTTTAACGTCTAATTAGATCGGGTAATCGTTCAAATTAAGAACAGAAGCTCGTTGCTTTTTTCCCTATAATCAATAAATTGAAGCCATTAGGGCTCTATCTCTATCCATTTATTCATCCGACCCAACTTTAAATTGAATTCATTTTGTTCCGTTTCAAAAAAGAACACAAGGGTTTGTACCTATTCGGAAAGAATGAAATATTTCTCAGAAATCTTAGTTGATCCGACATGCTATTTTTTCCATTCATTCCCTTTCAGGATCAGTCGTGGTCTTTCAAACTTTACCGATGGTATGGACGAATCCCTCGCTTCATCCAAATGTGTAAAAGATCCTAGCCGCACTTAAAAGCCGAGTACTCTACCGTTGAGTTAGCAACCCGAATAGAAAAAGTTTATGTAGATACAATCAAAAAGAAAAAGATAGATAAATGTCAAAATTTATAGACCACCTCTTAGTTCTTATGTTATCGACTTTTCAATCAAAACCCCTATTCTTATTATATCTTAGTTCAAATTATATTCTATTAAAGAGAATCCAAGGAATCCCGTTATTTGAATAATATAAGGTTATAAGGTAAAAATCAAACCTCTCGGACATAAATAAATTTATCTACTTATCACGATGAATTATATTTGTTCGATACACTGTTGTCAATATAAATGTTGAGAAAAGAATACAACGGAAAAACAAAATAAATTATATTTATTTCAATACTATTAAAAAAATAAAAAAGGGCTTGTGTTGGATTGGCACTATATAGCTGAAAAAGTTTAGATAAAGGAATAAAGAAGGAAGAAGTAGAAAAAATATCAGATTTATATTTATTTATTTTATTCAATCAATAATAAGTAACTAGAATAAAAAAAGGAGGATTCCTTGGTTATTACTTATTAGTAGAGTTCCAACGAAAACCGACCAATTGAAGGAACTCCCAGAATTTTCTATTTCTAGGATCAAGCAACTCGGGTTTTGTCGTTCTAGAACATGAGATTTTATAGAAGCAATGAAAAATAGATATGAGTAGAATCCAAAAAGGAAAAAATATAAATACAAAAATTTATAATTTATATAAGAATTACTACCCCTTTCTATTTCTTTATTTCCTTAATTAATTTTTTTTTGATTAGGAACAAGCTACTTAAAAACCTCCGCCTTTTTTAAAAGATCCCGAACAGTTCCTGTGGGCTGAGCGCCCTTTTCAAGGAAATATAGAATAGCAGGAACGTTTAAATAACTTTGATTCTTTATCGGATCATAAAAACCTACGTTCCGAAGATCTCTTCCTTCTCTTCGGGATCGAACATCAATTGCAACGATTCGATAGACGGCTCATTGGGATAGATCTAAGTAAATGAACAAGACCCCCCCTAGAAACGTATAGGAAGTTTTCTCCTCGTACGGCTCGAGAAAAAATGATTTGGAGTTTTGTCTACGTATAGAATTATATTTAATGGCAAAGGAGTTGATAAAATAAATTATAATGGGATTTAACTCATTTTTTTTCTTCCCCCTTCCTGAAAAAAACCATTTGTACCCATAACTCAAGTTGTATAATTCTCAAATAGCTTAAAAGAAAAAAAATCTTTAGGCAATTTATTTCATTTTTTGAATGGTCTTTAACCCCCTCTTGTTTGTCTCATTTAATCTTTATTATTATATATTATACAGTTATTGAGACAATTTAAAAACGGCGTTTCCTTGTTCTGGGATCCTTTTTTCTTTGTTTTAAATCAGTGGGTTTAGACATTACTTCGGTGCTTCTTAATCCTTACAAAATGGCAGCAACATACCCCTTTTGCGATTTCTTTCTATCAAAGAATCATATAAACTCTCGATTCCCGCGCGATACACTTTGAATCGAAAGACTTTTATCAATTCCAACAAATTTTACTTTTGAATTAAAAACTTGACTGAATCGGATCCTTTCGATTTATATATTGATATACTTACGAAGTTGTTCCAATTTATTGATTGGTATTAACCCTAGATTCTTGCCCCCTGAAAGATGAATCCATAGTTTCTACCCGAGCTCCATCATGTACTCTATTTTTCATTACAACCTAACAAAAATAAGGATTCTAGTGAAAACAGAACAGATGTCGGGTCAAGAGCATCTTCATTCATAGAAAAGATGGCGGATGTAAGAATAAAAATCCACACCGGATCGTGTCCTTCAAGTCGCACGTTGCTTTCTACCACAGCGTTTCAAACGAAGTTTTACCATAACAAAACATTCCTCTAATTTGGAACCCATATGGAATTGATTCAATTATGGAATCATGAATAGTCATTGGTTCCGTCGATACATAAACATTTTCATCTATACCCTTTTTTCTTCTATACTCTATACAAAGAGGGTAAAATTTTTTTTTTAAGCAATCTTAGTAAAACCCCACCTATTATTGTATGTTATTGTATGAATGCAACACTTTACTTTTTATTAAAAAAACTAATAGAAATATAGCAAAGAATACGAATATGAATAAATGAATTCTTTTTTACTCTGCATCTTAAAGTGACTCAATATGGCCCATTTCCTACTTTTTTGAATACCAAAGATTCAACTCAAAAGCAATCATTAAAATTTTTTATAATCGAAAAAGTTTACTATTTAGATATCATTATTTGAATAAAGTTTTACAGTAAAGACTAAAAATTTGATTATCATAAAAAAATAAAAATATCTTTTCTTTTCGAATTGAACCATCAACGATTTAAGATTTAAAATGAATTGAACAAAAACCCCATTTTTGTGTGAAGATAGATAAAAAAGACCGATCTAAGAGAAGATTTAGGTACTTGTTCTTTCAATTTTAATTTTATTAATAAGATAAGATGAACGAAGTAGGGGTTTTTCATACCTATCAGATAGACTGAACTACAGTCTTTATTCTGGATCCGTTACATATGTAACTTGATTCGTTGTTAATGAGATTCGGACATATAGAGATATTTAAATGAAGACCTCCTGTTACTGTTACTAATTAAGAACTATCTAACCCACGACTCTCTGGGAATGCTGAATCAGAACAAAAAAAAGGATCCCCTTTGGGGAAAGGATACTCTCTAGGGACAAAGACAAACAAGTCCAGATTGGGCGCTTGCTCGTAATTTTTTAGTTTACCCAAACCCAGTCTTGTCTTAAGAGACGTAATCCCATTAATCCCATTAATTGAATGTAATAACCTTACTCTTGTTTAGAATAAAGAGATCCTAATAATTTTTGGCTACCCCATTTAAGTTTAATTTGAATGGATAAAGAATAAGATATAGGAAAGAAGGGTTCTTTCTTATTGTGATTCAAAATATAATATATCGTTGAAAATTAAAAAAGATATGAGACGTAAGGTTTTTCTTCAAATTAAGTAGCTAAACCCCTTCAATATGAAGGGAATGCACATATGATGAAAAATCCGTCATACTTTATTTTATTTTTTAATTAGTTGAATTCAACTAGGGTGTGACCTATGTTACCATCATATCTTGATCACAAACAAATATATTTAGTACTATCTGTATGTTGTGAAAAACAAAGATATGATTCATAAAAGAATATTTATAAATTATAAAAGAAACAAGAATGACATTATATCCAATATTAGGCATTTAAACATAAATTAGGCATTTAAACATAACGTTATTTTCAAAAGATACTTTTACTCTGATACAAGGTATATACCTGGGACGAAAGGATTCGAACCTCCGAATACCGGGACCAAAACCCGTTGCCTTACCACTTGGCCACGCCCCATCTATATTTCCATTCT